AAATCAGTTAATAAAAGAAGAGAAAAAGCTTTTATTGTGTCACTTAAGTTATATAGGAATTCTTGAGCCCAAGAGTTAAGAATAACGAGTTCTTTATTACCCAAAATAGAATAACCACTTAGAATAATGAAACATATTATATTTGTCGAGAAGTGCAAAATCGTATGAATACGACCCTCGTTGTGTATCTTGATTAATTGGATTGTTTCTTTGTGAATTCCTATACGAAGGTTTTGTAGATGTGTCTCCGAGTATTCCTTGATCATTTCCTCTAAGAAGAGGAGTTCCTCTAATTCTATGAATTTTTCTAGAATACTCTTTTCTTCAAGATCATTCAAAAAAGTTTCGGATTGCCCAGTGTTCCACCAATTAGTAACCCATGATTCCAGACTTTTTTGAAAGGAGAGAGAAATCCACCAGGGCAAAAATACTATAGATGCAAGATATAAAAGAGGAGTGAATGCTTTCTTTTTTGCCATTTTTTCATCTGTGAATTGTTAATGAACCCATCTCATTCGTCGACTCTATGTAATCTAATATTTCTCTCACGCATCAGTTCTATTACAAGTTATCAAACCTATGAATCTATTCACTCTTTTTTATTTGTGATTTCGTGGTTAGGCCTTGAATCTAGAAAAACATACGGAAAAAGATGAAAAATTCGAATGAATATATATGATATATGATATGAATAAATAATATAATAAAAATTGTTTCCCTATATCTCAATCAGTCAAATTCGAAGCATATATCTCTTTTCGATGAACGCCCGGAAAAACCACTTTAAATAATGAATATGAATAGTATTCAGATTTTGAGACAAAAGAACTCCTTTTCTATCATTCTCCTTTTCTATCATTATATAAAAAAAACCTCTAATATTTCGAAAAAATTTAACTGACTATGAGTAGTCATCGATAGAATAATTGAGGTAATTTTCTGAAAAATATTGTGAAAAATGAGTGACAAAAAACGACATAAATAAATTGGCTACATTATAAGAGATCCAAATTTTTCGTCATTAAGGAGCACAAAAAGTCTAAAAAGAAGCTTCAAAAAAATTACAAGATATGATCTATCTGAATCTAAAGTTTCAATTCCAACAACTAAAAAGGGGGAATTTCCTTATTTCGAAATGGTTGATTATGAGATTTTCTTTTTTTCTTATTTTTTTATTTTATTTAATATATAATTGAGTTGTGTATGTGTATATTTCGATACATATAAAAAATCCCCCAAAAAGGTTTTTTTATACTTGTTCTATATATGTCTGCTTTGACTCGAATGAATGTTCTGAAGAAATCTCAATTAAGTTATGTTATAGAAAAAGAGGATTCTTGCTTTTTTGCCCTCCCGCGAGAAAGCATTCATTTCTCAGCTGATTTCTTAAAATACTTCAATAGGTACACGCAAGAAATAAGCCAATTCAGCAGCTTTTTGTTCCATTTCCCGTGGAGTAAAATTCTCATCAGTACGAGTCAATGGAATGGCTCCCTGACCTCTGATATCCATATAAAGGACACGACGAGCATAAATACCCTCTTTAACTTCTATTCTGACGGACTGAATATCTTTTATAAGAAATCGGAGGAAGACCCGACGATTTTTTCCAGGGAATCCCCAACGAAAGATACACACTATTCCGTCTTTTCTATCAAATCGATCATAACCACTACCTACATTCCACGAAATTGTGCACCACAAATAGGAGCTAATAAAAAGACCCGCGATCCCATAGAAAGACATCACAATCCCTTGTGGAAAAAAAACTATTTGCTGAGACGGAAATAAAGATATCAAATTTCTACCAAGATAACTCGAGGTTCCAACCAACAAGAATCCTAATGAACCTAAAAAAAGGATAACAGCCCAGCAGAAATTACTTGTTTTTCGAGCCCCCGTTATAGGTTCTATCCATATATGTTCTGATCGACAACTCATACTTGATCCGGTTGCTTTTTTTGGAATTGAGAGAATACCCCAAATGAATTTGCCGTTTATTTCCGAAGTAACTCGCATCAACTAGCACTAGTTTGATGTGAACCTTTAGGAGTAATTCATTAAATTGGTTAGATCTAAACTAATAACACACCCTTCGTATGACTCACTAAAGATAGCCACATGTATATAGATAGACCAACTTTACAGTTCAGCTATTCGCCGATTCGGGTCTATTTGAAACTAGCTAATAGCATTTTGGGGAGATTTCGACGGAAGCCTCTTATACCATATTTAGCTAAATGGATATCTGTGTTATGATACAAGCGTCAGTTAAAAAAAAAAAGATAATATTTTGCGCCCTCGGCTCTAAACAATCTTGTTTTTTTGAACATGAAGAAATAAAGAAGCCATTGCGATTGCCGGAAATACTAGACCTACTAAAGGGACCAAAACAGAGGGAAAATTAAGAGTTGTCATAGAATGGGCACCTCGATTTACTATTTGTACCTGTTATTATTATTTAGATTTTATATTTATTATTTATAATATTATATTATTT